ATAAGCCGCATCAATCTACCATGAGATAGTAGAAAATCCCTTGTCCTTTAGAAAGACCCCATACGAAGATAAAAAAGAATCAAAATTTCTGCCAGATCCCTTATTTCCCTGGGATTGTAGTTCAATCGGTTAGAGCACCGCCCTGTCAAGGCGGAAGCTGCGGGTTCGAGCCCCGCCAGTCCCGACGGATCCAATAAATACAAAAATCCATTTTTCCCTTTCTATGAACTAGTAAAGAATGTCAAGGGGTATACTTGCATTCCCAAAGCAAAAAGGAGTCTTGATTTCTTTTTTTTTTTTCTATTTTTCCATTTCGCTTTTTTTGTTTGTTAGGTTCGGAACTATGTAATTAATTGAAGTGGAAAGGCAATCTGATGATCCTTCATCAGAAGATTCTCCAAGGAAGACGCAAAGGTGGGTTATAGAAAAAACAAGGAAACGGATGATAAATATCATTTCGGAGTAATTGAGTTAGGAATAAAAATTTGGATTCGGTATGGATAAAAGAACTTCCTATGTTATACTATTCAAGTCTTGACGACGGGTTGATTTGATAGATCAGATATTGTTATTCATGATAGTGATTCGGTTCAAGATCATCGAGAGGTAATTCATCCATTGAATTTACAGACGATAGACGAAAGATTTATCATCTCTAGGGGATTAAATCCCGAGTTATTGCGAAGTAAAAAACCGATGAGATTATGGAAGTAAATATTCTTGCATTTATTGCTACTGCACTATTCATTCTAGTTCCTACCGCCTTTCTACTTATCATTTACGTAAAAACAGTCAGTCAAAATGATTAATTCGATTGAATTTTCAAATGAATTTGAATCAAACTTTCCTTCCAAGTTCTTATCAAAAATTTACGAAGTAAAATGAAAGGGGTCCAATTTCACGTCTTAACTTAAATGAAATGAGCGCACTAGAATCGGAAATTATCTAAGAGTATAGATAGTATGGTAGAAAAATTCATTTTTCTACCATACTATCTATCTCTTAGTCTATAAAGCTGTAATCTAGAATAAAGATAAACGCTTAAGTTTCTATATATCAATCTACAATATTCTCTTCCTATATGTGTATATTAATTCCATTTCCATATCAATATATTCCATATATTCTATGGAATTGACATAAGACCCAATTTGCTACATCTATTTGTTCCGCTCAATCTAAAATAAGAATTATTTTAGGATTCTAATTCCTTTCCTTTTACTAATAAGTAAGGGGAAACCTCGCCTATTTTTAACGCCATATGAAATAAGGTGATAAAGCCTAAACCGCCTTTCTAAAATTCGAATAGAAACCAAAGGGTAAATGCCCGATATGTAACCCGCCCGAGGCAAGATCTTATTATTGACCAGTCTCTCCTTAAACAACCACTATCTCGCTATCATTTCTTATAGAAAGTTTGTATACGCTTAACAAAACGACTTCTTTTTTGAAGAGTCAAGAGGGAAATAAATAAAAAAAGAAAAACTTCCTTAGTAGAAGAATTTTAGGTTGGAATAAATTTCCAATCATCTGAATCCCTTTCTTTTCGAAGTACAAAGACGGGAGAAATATCTCTTGGATTGAAAGAGTATGATTCCTATCATAGATTACTCCATTGGAATCCAATGGGATTCCAAATTCAGAGTTTTGATTTTAAATAGTTCAAAGTGCGTTGCAGAACGATCTATAAAAAAAGCGGGTTTGATTCCTGAACTCAATTAGTAGTACTTCTAAAGCCCACTTCTTCCCCACACTACGAGTGAAAGGGAAAATGTAAAGACTACCATTAAAGCAGCCCAAGCGAGACTTACTATATCCATGTGCATTATGTCCCCTAATCTCTATAAATACGAAGGAATTATTCCATTATTCCTCAGTAATAATAGTGGAATTAATGTCGCAGAGTCAAAAATGGGTTCTACCGAACACTATTGAGAAATCCATCCAATAAATCGATTATGATTTCGAGTTTTTTGGTGATTCAGGCGACACCCGGATTTGAACTGGGGAAAAAGGATTTGCAGTCCCCCGCCTTACCGCTCGGCCATGCCGCCAAAATGATAGAAAATAGGTGCAATTTTTTCCGGATTACGGAATTATTATTGTACTTGCATTTTGACTTCTGTTTTCCTTAATCCTTTTATTTCCTAAAAAAAAAAGAAATACCCCTTTTGATTGGATTTGATCCATTCCTTTGATTGTATAGTATCTGAAAATACACAATGCTAAAAACATTCTCTCGTTTTTCTATTGAGAAATAAAATGTGTATTTTTCAGACGAGAAATTTGAACCATTGACTCCTTACTTGGAATTCATGAACGATTCTGGGATTTGAATTTCAAATTGTGTTTTCCTAATGACAACATAAAAATTGAAGCAGAACTAATCAGTATTGATTTTTCAATTAAAAAAGATTTCTCAATTTCAATTATAACAAAACATATGAGTATATGTAAACCCCAGAACATAAATACAGATATCTATTATTTAGATATATTA